TTTTTCTTCTTTCTTCATTGAATATTCATTACCCAATAGGTTTTTTTTTACTTATTCAAAATTCTTCCAGAAAGAGTTTTCCCCTTTCCGCGGTGGGGTTGATTGGACGAAAGATCCCATCCCTATAGAATGAGAAAAAACAAAATGACAAAAATCCGAATATGATACTTTAGAATCAAAAAATTCCGAAACATCAGAGGCACGTAGTGAACAAGATTCACATATGATCCGATCCCCTAACCTAACACTCCACTCTAACGTCAGACGAGGAAGCGGCGTCAGAGAAAGTCCCGCAAAACTACCTACCATACCTAGCCACTGTTGATGGAAAGACTTCTAGCTGACTGAGCTTCCCATTCATATGACCCTAAACCGGGCACAGTAGGCAAATGATCAGCCTCTTTCTATTTCTCTCTTCTGCGGAAACAAAAAAATGGAAGGCCCGTGTCACTGACTTTGATCTACTGTGATCTGAGAAAGCTCTTATCCTAACCTCACTTCTCACCATCTTATCTTCCTCGTAATATTTTCATTTGAGGAAGTGAAATCTAAACAAAGCGTAATAGAATTTCATATGCTTCAACTCCAACATGACATGTAGCCGGTTGCCAACCTCCAAGAAACACATCCAAGTTGTCCTATATCGATTGGGCTGGCCGGGAGAGTAGCTAAATGCCAACCGACCGAGCAAAGAAAAAACGAGTGAAGTTCATCTCTTATCTTCTTTCTATTGAAAGGAAGAACATTGGCAGTTCAAGTCCGGGAATTGGCTCTCACTCTCAGCCAGAAAAAAGATCGGTTACACTCATCCGCTGAATGACCCGGTGATCCCCATATGTTCTAACATTCAAGTAGGAAAAGAGAAAATAGGTCAGTAGGGGGAGCCCTCCAATCAAAAGAAAGTCATTCAAGATCTAGATCTAGAGCTAAAAAGGAGCATTCCCAGCTAACTCTTTTCCTTTTCATACTAAGAAACTAAGAAAAGATCTCTTTTTCTCTCTTTTTTTTTCATTCTAAAAAATCCTATTTTCTTTCTAGTAGTTCGCTCGTCCTTTCCTTACTCTTCTCTCCGATCCGATCGCCAGACGGGTTTGATTTGTTTGGTTTTCTAAGGTAAGGGTAAGTGACTGGGAAAAAAGACGATTACGTATGACATCAAGTCAAAGTCTTAGTCTCAAAAAAGCATCTGACTGAGTGACAGCGATCTCAATGGGTAGAAGATATGCTTGGGAAACTCCGATAGGCCTAACCGGCCTGCTCTTATCAAAGAAAAAGAAGAAAGAATATAGGCTCCCACTGATAGCAGTTAGTTCTAGGTCAAGCTTGCAAGTTTAGCTCTGCCTCCTACTCCTATGACTCCTCCTTATCCTATTGATTATTCTCTCGCGGATCTGCTGATCTGATCATAGCATGCGTCAGGAGACATCGGAAAAGGCGCTAGATAAAGGCGCTAGAAAAAAATGTCTCTTTTTTCGAGTCCGGTTCGGGCAGACTCTGATTTTGAAAGAAAGAATTCTGTCCGGAAATTTTTCTTCGACTGCACATTCTTCGGCCTGCTGGTGGAAGTGAGCATCTCCCCGTCACTCTGAAAAGATATCTCGAGGAGCTTCATTCCATGGGCGCTCAATCATCCTTCTTTCCAAAAATGATGCGCTGCTTTTTGGAATCAGATGGTGACCGGTGTCAAAAGGAAGGTGGGGCAGAGGAATCGACGAAGAATCCAGGAAAGAGCGAAGGAAAAGCGAAGCGTGACGAGAATTCTAGACTCGAGATGTTAGAAGGTGCTAAATCAATGGGTGCCGGAGCAGCTACAATTGCTTCAGCGGGAGCTGCTGTCGGTATTGGAAACGTTTTCAGTTCTTTGATTCATTCCGTGGCGCGAAATCCATCATTGGCTAAACAATCATTTGGTTATGCAATTTTGGGCTTTGCTCTCACCGAAGCTATTGCATCGTTTGCCCCAATGATGGCGTCTCTGATCTCATTCGTCTTCCGATCGCAAAAAGGCGCTAGTAAGTCATATCTACGATCATCCATTTTCTAGTGTTTTGATCAAAGTCAATATCTCTTTGTCTTTATCTGGGGACCTTTGGCTTTTCGTCCTTTTTCTTTGAGTTGTGCCGTGGGTCAGTCATCCATTCGTACGATCTGAGTTATGGAAGGAAACAGGGGAGTTGGCTGATCAAGATGGACAGTAACGATCGCGTAATAGAAATTTCTCATCGAAAGCGGCTTCCAATTGCTCGGAAATTCTCAGCTATATGGGGGACTTGGATGGTGAGCAAAAACAATTGATCAAGAAGTTGGTCAACTTTCGCATGATCGATGGTAAAAGAACGAGAGCTCGTGCTATTGTTTATCAAACTTTTCATCGCCCAGCTCGAACTGAACGCGATGTAATCAAACTGATGGTTGACGCCGTAGATAATATAAAGCCCATATGCGAAGTGGTCAAAGTAGGAGTCGCAGGTACTATTTATGATGTCCCTGGGATTGTAGCCAGGGATCGTCAACAAACCTTAGCTATTCGTTGGATCCTTGGAGCAGCTTTCAAAAGACGTATAAGCTACAGGATAAGCTTAGAGAAATGTTCATTTGCTGAGATACTGGATGCTTACCGAAAGAGGGGAATTGCACGTCAGAGAAGGGAGAATCTTCATGGACTGGCTTCCACCAATCGAAGTTTCGCGCATTTCAGATGGTGGTAAAGTGATACCACATAAAGAACTCTTCCTCATTCAGTCATCTTCTGAAGTCAGAAATGTTTGACTAACGCCTTTCTTTTTCTTTGTAAAGAAAGAAAAACTATCGTGTCTAAGTTCAACGCTGCGCGCCTTTCTTCATCTTCATATAGAAAGAAAAGAAAGTCGGCCTTCCTCATACTCCCCCCTTCATTCATTGAGTTGGAGGAATCCACAGGAGGCCCGCCCGTTATGCATTGCATAAAAGAACCTTTCTTTCTATTTTGACTCAGGTCGAATGAATACGAAAGGCACTAGATCAAATCAAGAGGCCATGAATGAAGAAGTAGTGGGCCTTTCACCTTCTTTCTAGTGACTCGTGGAGCTGAGAAATCCACTTCAAAGGGAGGGAAGCTAGCTGTCATCATCATCCTTTCCGGTAGGAAAAAGAGTCGGACTATGACGTACCAGTCCCTAGTGGTGGTTCACTTTTTTGAATCTGCGTCAACGTACGTAGCGTAGCAAACCGATCATCTGCCTCTTTCTCGTTCTCGCTCGGAAGCCAGATCTCGCTTTTCTCCGTACTACTGTACTGGACCTTCTACATTTTGGATTGACTTGTCGAATCTCCACCACTCCTTTCTTGTCCGGCTCTCGAAGAGTTGAGCGGGCGCTGGCCAGCAACTTTCGTGCCTGAGAATGGAAGAGGGCCGCAGGCATTCATTCTTCGTACCTGGTCCAGCCTCACAACCGGTTGGTCAGACGGAATTGGACAAAGAAAAGAGAGTGCTCGACCGGAACAACGTCAAACCATAGAACACAGCTCCTTTCGGTCGAACCTGCCTCCAAGCTAGCGCCTTACCTTTTTCGTAGATAGTCTCAGTGAGAGCTACTGTAGTCTCCCCCGTTGACCTTCTTTTATAGATAGAATCTTCAATGAGTGGAAAGGACTCCCATACTTTCTCCGCAGTACGAGCCTCATACAGAGCCGCGCCCTTGTGATATGATAAGAAGAAAAGGCAATAGTTTCACTTAGACAAGTGAAAGGCAATAGTTTGATTCTGAAAGAAGAAAAGGCGCTAGTTGATTCGAAGAGCCAGGCCGCCCTCTTTTCCGCACCAACCCTGATTGTCAAATCGGGTGTATAGCTCAGTTGGTAGAGCATTGGGCTTTTAACCTAATGGTCGCAGGTTCAAGTCCTGCTATACCCACTCATCGTAAGGATGCATAGTAGCGTTCAAAGAGCACTCTTTGGCCTTGAGACTCGCCCCTTTCTCATAAACATTTCGACTTCGCTCGTTGTGTGAGGTCAGGAGTAGTTTCAAACTGGCTCGGTCATCGATAGGCCGGCCTTCATTGGATAGGGCGCGGGGGAGAGTCAAGTCAAGCACTAGTTAGTTGGGGTGGGACGCACCAAAGCAGGATTTAGGGCAGTAGTTCGGCTTGCACATACATAACAGGGTGACCACGAAAGAAGCAGGCAAATCGCTCTAGGTGAATAGAACCTACCTCGGAAAACTAGATAGGTTTCGAAAACTATTACTGCAGATCGACATCGGAGGCGGCCCAAACCTAGGCTGTGACGCTTCCTGTCGAGTACAATTCAGACTTGAAGTTCGTTTACACAGTAAGAGAAAGACAATTGAATGGGACTCAGTCTTGAGCAACTTTCTTAGATTAGATTCTTGAATATAGCATCAACATGAAAAGAACATTACAAAGCTATATAGGCATTTATCCCATCCATCAACCGAGAAAGACACCTACGTTACACTAACTAGGAGCGCGCTTCTTTATGAAAAAAGACATTCTGAAATGAGCCCACATAGAAAAGTGGGCTGGTCTTTGTGTTCGTACATTTCTTCATTATTGCAATACAAAGAACACCTCCACTATACTAGTGATGGAGGGGATTCGCGCCGGATGGAACAAGGCGCTTTGAACCATATACTACTTTTGCTGGAATGAAACGCAGCCTCGGAACAGAATTATGCTGCTTGCTGGGCCCTGATGGTGGAACTGGCATTTTTGGGGGGATGAAAGCGGCCCCCTTTTGCGGCAGAGTGGGCAGCATCGCTTTCCCTCGTGTAGCTATAACACAATAAGAAGAAAAAGCAGTCTTTCGCGGATTCTTGCGAAAACAAATTGAGCTGTAGGCATCAAGACCGAGATTCTATACTGCTGCAGAAGCGGAAGAGAAGGTCAGGATAGATAGATTAAGATCCTTTCATGTAGGAGAGTCTTTGATGGGCTCGGATCCTTTGCATGATTTCATGTGAGGAGCCACCTTTGACGGGCTTTGAATTTGGACAGATCCAGCGGGCCTTCTTGTCATTTTTAGGACTTTTTGGGATGGGCCGGCCCGTGCATGTAGGCTTGGTCATTCGGGCCTTGGGCACCTGTGGGCCGTATAATTGGGGTGCGTCATTTGACGACTCAGTGCATGGATGTCACGAGTCCATTGGCATAGGCTTAGGCCTATTTCGTAAGTGAGCAGTTTTTGGCAGGCCTGGAGATGGAAAGTGGAAATATGCCCATTTTTTCATAGTTCAGGTAAGAAAGCCGCTAATAGGCAACAGGACATACGCTACTGGATAAAGTATGCTAGCCACTAGTCCAGGAAGAAAGGAAATGAAATAGGATAGTCAAAGATGAAAGAAAAGAAATCCAGATATTTTCGTTAGCCTAGAGAAAGAGATTGACCGGGGGTAAGATGCATACCGCATACCCGATCCCGCTGCTCTGGACCCTTTCTCCTTTTCCGCTTGCTTTCTTTGCCCGAGAACCAGCTATCCATGCAACCCATTCCCGACTATAGACTATAGAAGGCATGTCCCCCCTAAATCCATCTATTATACCTATTCTCTTACTCTAAATTACCCCCGGAAATGGGAATGATTGGTCTCAACTCAGGAGGAAGAACTGGTAATAGGCACAAAACCATCCATTCTGGGTCTACATTTGTTCGAAGAAAATGTTTAGCTAATTCTATGCGCCTAACCAAAAAATCCTTTCTTCTTCTAATCTTTTTATCTTCCCATTCATTTCCTGCGGACTCTTCGTCTCCTAATTCCTTCCATTCTACCAAAGAATTCTCTGTAATAATTCGCAAATCCGAATCGGCTAATTGTTCTCTGATAGCACCTGCCCCCGTAGAGATTTCTCGGTTTCGAAATTTCTCAAAACCTTGAGTAGTAAAAAAGAGTGGGATGCTGTATTTCCAGGATTGGATTTCATATTCGAATGAACCTCGTAATCGTAAGAAAGTAGGTTTTTTAGCGCAAAAGCAAAATTGAGATAGGTTCCTATAGTATTGGATTCCCCCCCTCACAATCGGACGTGAAGGTTTCCTCTCATCCGGCTCAAGTAGTTACACCAAATAAAGAAAGGGGTTCTTCTTCTTTTTAAACTTTGTTCGAGAAAACCCTACAAAAAGCTACTCTTTACTCAAGTTCCCAGTAAGGACCAGCCTTTCATTGATTCATTCTTATCTTCTTTTCTTTTTTCTTTTCACTCTAACCTTTTTTACTTTCTTTTATGTTTCTTTATGTTTACGAAAAAAAGGAAATGTGAAGTTCTTGAGTAGTCTACTTCCCCTCAAATGATGAAAGGAAGATTTTGGGACTCGTAAAGGATTTCTTTGTCTATATATTGTATTGTTCCATTCGATCTTTTTTAGGTCTCTACTCACCTCGATGGTTATGTACCATGATATCCCTTGAAGCATATATGCGATAGATAAGCTCCCGTAACCATGCCATATTCACTTGCGCTTGCCTGAACTCTCAAAGAAATGAAATGGAAAAAAGTCTTTTTTCACGAGGTATAACTAACTATTCCTATATTATCTGTTATGGAATCGACCATGGATCAATTCCCCTTTTTTTCTTTCAGAACAAAACGCTTCGCGCCTTTTCTTCCATTTTGAAGTCTTGAATGCACCCATAATTCTGAGCTTCATGTTCCTCCTCCCAAGATACATGTCAGAGCCGGGGGCATCCCAATAAGATTCAATGGGATGACAGTTTCTCAGTCCAAATCTGTCAAATGAAAATTTCGATCAAATCACACATCGCAATATACTAGGCCCTCTAATTCCCTAAGGGGCTTATCTAAAAGATTCGCAATATAACTAGGAAGACGTTTCAAATACCACACATGAGTCACTGGACATGTCAGTTTGATGTATCCCATTTGGTACCTTCGTATCCGAGAATCAACAAATTCCACCCCGCATTCTTCACAATATTTCGGGTCTTCTTTTTCAGCCCCAATCCCTCGGTAATTTCCACAAGCACAAATCCCACTTTTTATGGGTCCAGAAATTCTTTCACAAAACAATCCATCTTTCTCCGGTTTATTAGTTTTATAATGAAAAGTATAGGGTTTTGTCACCTCTCCAACTATCTCTCCATTGGGTAGAATTTTTTTTGCCCAAGCCCTGATTTGTTGAGGGGAAACTGGTCCAATTCGAAGTTGTTGATGTTTATACTGGTCGATCATAGAATAGAAATTCTGATTCATTGAGATCAAGCTTCCTTCCTATTCATCTGGAAGTTCTTTTCAGATACAAGGAAATGATTCAGTTCCAGGGCCAAAGATCGTAGTTCTCGAACGAGCAATCGAAAAGATTCTGGAGCACCCTCTGGATTAGGTACTGTTGATCCAATAATCGTAGCACCAAGTACTTCTTGACGAGCTCTAATATGATCAGATTTATAAGTAAGCATCTCTTGTAAAATATGAGCAACACCAAATCCCTCTAGAGCCCAAACTTCCATTTCTCCTACTCTTTGTCCCCCTTGTTTGGCCCTCCCTCTAAGGGGTTGTTGTGTAACAAGTGCGTAATGCCCACTGGAACGTCCATGGATTTTATCATCAACTTGATGAATTAATTTTAGGATATAGGACTTTCCTATTAGAACAGGTTGTTCAAAAAGATCTCCTGTTCTTCCATCAAAGATTCTGCTTTTTCCCGGATATTCGGGTTCAAATACCCATGGATTTTTTGTTTGCTTACTGGCTTCATATAATTCAGAAAACACTAGTTTTCTTGAGGCCTCTTGCTCATATCTCTCATCAAAGGGCCCTATTCTATAATGTTTCTTTAGCAGATCCCCCGCTAACCCGAGCGAACATTCAAATATCTGTCCCACATTCATTCGTGAGGGGACTCCTAATGGATTGAATACCATATCAACGGGCGTTCCATCTTGCAAATAGGGCATATCTTGTCTAGACAAAATCTTAGAAATTATACCCTTATTCCCATGCCTTCCAGCTACTTTATCACCTACTTTGATTTCACGTTTCTGTGAAATATATACACGAATCCTTTCTGGATTATAATTGGAAACCCCCTTTCTATGGATCCATCTCACATCAATAACTCGACCCCTTCCCCCTATAGGTAGTCTTAGAGAAGTTTCTTTTGAAGTGGATACCTGAATGCCAAGTATAGCTCATAATAATCTATCCTCCGGGGCATATGACGATTCGCTCGCTGTCTGAGGTGTTCATTTACCTACTAAGATATCACCTGTTTCTATCCAAGATCCCAGCATCACAATTCCATTTCTGTCGGAGTAAACGAGCCTCTAAATGCGGAATATCCTTAGTGATTCTTTCAGGACCTTGGCTTGTTACATGAGTCTGAATTTCCTATTTCCGGATGTGAAAAGAAGTCTAAATATCTTCATAGACCAGACGTTCGCTAATTAGTACTGCGTCTTCAAAATTGTAACCGCATATAAGCTACTAATACATTTTTTCGTTCACCACCAGCTGTAGCCGCACCGCCCGCTAGAATTTGTCCCTTTTTCATGTATTTACCCCGCTGAACCTGAGTTTTTTGATGCATACAAGTCTTTTTGTTGGAACGTTGATACATAACTAATGGAATGCTTAGAGTATCCCCATTACTTGAGAAAATGATCTTTTGAGTATCAGTATAAATGATTTTTCCCTTGCGTTCGGCTATAGCTGAAATCCCCGAATCTAGAGCCGTTTGGCCTTCCAACCCAGTTCCAACAATGCACTTCTAGGACCGAGAAAGGGGAACTGCTTGGCGCTGCATATTAGAACTCATTAAAGCTCGATTCGCATCATTATGCTCGATAAAAGGAATGAGGGAAGCTCCAATAGAAAAAGATTGGAAGGGAAAAATGCTTCTAAGATGAATCTCTTCCCATGCAATAGTCAGGAATTCTTGACGATATCGAGCTGGAACAACCTGTTGTTCTTGAATACCCGCCAAAGAATTTCCTGCTGCTACCATAGAATATTCATCTCTATTTGGTGATAAAGAAACCATCTGTGCCTCTTTTGATCTCTCAGATAATTCAGAAAACGGACTCTCTATAGATCCCCAATAACCAACCTTCACATGAATAGCTAATGATCCGATAAGTCCAACATTGATTCCTTCGGACGTGTCAATAGGACAAATACGTCCATAGTGACTCGGGTGGATATCTCGTATCCGAAAACTAGCAGTTCGCCCCGTCAATCCTCCAGGACCCAAATAACTCCATTTTCGCCCATGAACAATTTGTGTCAACGGATTAGTTCGATCCAAAACTTGAGATAAAGGGTGTAGGCCAAAAAACGATTCATAAGTAGTTGTTAATGAAGTTGAAGTTACCAAATTTTGAGGAGTAGGTATCAATTTATGCCTGATTGCTCCACATATAGTTCCTCGAACCGTATTTTCTAAACGAACAAGAGCCAATCCGAATTGATCCTGTAATAGATCTGCTACAGAACGAATACGTTTCTTTTTCAAGTGATTCATATCGTCAAGTGTACCCATTCCAAATTTCATTCCAATCAAATGATCCACAGCAGCCAATAGATCTCGTGGTAACAAAAAAGTCGGGTATATCAAGATTCAGTCTCCGGTTCATATTTCGTCGACCAATCTTTCCTAATTCACATCTTTGTTGAAAAAATTGCTTTTGTAATTCCGACTCAGAAAATACCGGATCCCCCCCTACACAGGCAAATTGTTGATAAAACTCCAAAATAGCATTTTCTTTTGACCCAATCTTTTTTTTCTCTTTATCATTCGGGAAAGACAAGACAATTTCAGGGTAACAAACATTATCTAGAATTTCTCTTCTATTCGAACCCATAGCTGATGATAGAACTAGAATAGATCTTTTTTGTTTTCTACTTACACGGGCCCATATCCTTGCTTTTCTATCAATTTCTAATTCCGACCTTCCCCCCCAATCCGATATTATAGTACTGGTATAGACAGAAATTCCGTTATGTTCCAATTCTGAACGGTAGTAAATACCGGGACTTTGCAATATTTGGTTGATCACAATTCGGTATATTCCATTTACTATAGAGGTTCCAAAAGAATTCATTATAGGGATGTTTCCAATAAAAACGGTTTGTTCTTGCATATTTCTACCGGTTTTCCAAATTAAGACCGCGGGTACATATAATTCAGAAGAATATGTGAGTGATTCATACACAGCATCTCTTTCTTTTATCAAGGGCTCTACCAATTGATATGTTTCCACAAATAATTGAAATTCAATTTCTTGATCTCTATCTTCAATTTTTTGAAACTTATGAAATTCTTCCGTCAAGCCCTGATTAATGAACCTACAAAATCCCTCAAATTGTATCTGACTAAATCCAGGTATTGTGGACATTCCCTCATTTCCATTCTGGAGCATCTTAATCTGAAGTTTCCTCTTTATTGAAAAAATCCCATTATTGGCTTGGCTCACTATTCATCGAACCCTACCTATTGATCTAGCAATGATGGAATGGATATTCTGTTTACTGAATCACATAAAATTTTAGTCAACTCCATCCATATATATCATACATATGAACGGAAGCAAGACAGAGAAATGGAGGGCATTTTCGATGCAAATTCGAATTTGAGCTTGAGCCAGGTACAAATAGAAAGAAATGGAAATTGATAAAGCATTCCTGGGAAAAATTCTGTCACTTAGGCTGATGGAGTCTTTTATCGGATATCAAAATTGATCCAATTTATACCTCATTCTTTTATTAGGATATTACGATCAGGGTACAAAAAAAGAAAAAATCAATGAATTCAGGATTTCATCTGCTCTCTATGAATAAGAGAAAAACAGAAGAAAACAGCATAGAGTTTCTCTTTTTTTAGCACACGCAATTGAATGTTCAAAAAGGAATTCGCAAATCTTTTTTTGTTTGTTATAAGATACAATGGAGTTGCGTACGTATATAGTCATAGGAGTCATCTTTAGGAAGTACATGCCGATATAGCTATCTAGCTATCCGTATATCACATCTTTTCTCATAATTGAACTTGGTGGTTCGGTCGCACTCTATCATAATGTCTATCTTCTATTCATATTCAATGAAATATTCAAGCACGATGATCCTATATAGGGATAGGATATGTGCATAAGAAATAGACCCGGGCTCGGTATCCACGTATAAAAATTTATGTTCTGGAGTTTACACTGTTCTGGGGTTTACATATACACATCTATTTTCTTCTTGATAATGTAATTGATAATGATTAGTCGTAAATCAATTGGATTTTGCATCCATTAAGATAATACAAATGGAGATACAAAATTCAGAGCTGTTCGCTAATTCAAAGTAAGAAAAGTAAGTAAGAGTAAAAGAGTAAGAAGTAAATAGTTAATGTAAATAGTTAATGAAGTAAAGAGTGAATTATTCTAAATTGCCCTGCATTTTACAGTCTGTGACCGGGGCCGGGAAGAGACGCCAGAAGATTCACGAGTGAGGCCGGGGACGTAAGGAAGAATCTAATGAAGATAGGAACCAGCAACCTCAAAATGAGGCAAGACCGAAACTGGCAACAACCTTTGTTGAAACTATCAAAATGTGATCTAACGCCTGTGAACCCCCATGCCCATGAGTGTGATGTGATGGGTTCGTGCTGTCACTAGCTGTTCTCGGTGAATTTACCTACACAAGATATTCCTCTCATCAATCCGGCCGGTCAGACTCATTCTCATTCTTCCGGAAGTGAGACTAGCGTTTCTTCAGTATAGTAAGTATAGAAAGGGAAGTCTTATTGTTGCAGCGAGCAGCACTCGATCAATCGTCCGAGGGTAATGGGCGGGTCTGACTCTTTCATTGGTACCTAACCTATTACATTAGCTAAGACTTTCCTTCATCTGTACCCAAGTACCTTCCAGGATCAGATCACTCCGGAAAAGTCCTTTCTTTTCTAGTCTAGCCAAAAACTACCATGAAGTAGGAGCCATCATCAATTCCAGGTGCTTCAAAGCAACTAGTACGACGTAGTCTCTAGAAAAATGTTTTGGGTTTGGATAGATCGTTTGCTTCTCAAAGGCGCGGAGCGTTTCATTTTAGTCTTCTTTACTTCACCAAGCAAGGGCGGCCTCTTTGTGGTACTTTATGGCAGTCTCCGCCTCTTACGCTAGCGCTGTCTACTCAGGTTGTTGTGACCAACCCCGGTATCCTTTCGAAGGATCACTTCAAAAGGCTAGACGACAGGTTTTCCTTTTGTCGGTAGGCCGAACCTATAGAAGAGCGCTAAAAATGCCTTTCCCCCGTTCAAGTGAACATAGACGATCAATCAAGATAGGATTGGCCAGAAGCTAAAGATATGAAAAGCCCATGAGGTGGGTTACGCCTATTCTTAAGAGGTTTGGGAGATCTGCTCAATGGACTCGATTCATTTAGTTAGTACCGGACCTCTTCTCTCTCTTTTCCTTCATGAACCAAGTCGCCTGAAGTACTATTCGAGGTCCTCCAAGCCCTACAAGCGCGTACAGCTTCTAAGATTTTGAAAAGAAAGCATCTCTCTCTCGCTTTTTAGAATCATCCTCGCCAGTAGTTCATATTATTAGCAGACTGCAAGCTAGGAAAGATGAAAAATCGGACGTTGAAACAACTCAGCTCGTTGGGGAATCTACGGCAGTTGGTACTACTTTTGGTAGTGGCTAGTGAGCATATAATCATTACACAAGAGTATGACGTTATTTACTCGGAGGCTTTATATACATACATCCTGGGTGGATTGGTTGTCCACAACCAACTGCCCTTAGTTTAGCTAAGTTCTGAACCAAGACCTATATATGTATACTACAGGAGTGGATGACCCACAATTCAAAGAAGCTTATTCGCTTCGCTTCCTAATCTATTCCTTTTCAAGATGAATTCTTTGTGAACGGCAGAGCCCATCTTAGACTGTTCGTAGCAAAAAAGATTCCAACGGAGGATCTGACTTGTGGCGAAATTTTGCTTTTGACACAGAAATGGTACTTACCAAAATGCTCGTATTCGCTCATATATGTCTATTTACGAGAGTTAGGCTCATCAGGCCATTTATTCGTCCAATTTAGATCAATCCGTTATGGCATAAAGGGAGAAGCAAAAGCGGATTCGTCGCCTGTGGGACTCTCAATTCTTTACTGGTTGATAGCGATCTGACTTCTTCCTTCAGCATTTCACCGCAACATGTCCGATTTCGAGAGAAAAGGGATTAGAAAATAGCCCGGCTATGCGAAAAAACGGAAAAGGCGCGAAGCGTCTCGTTTTGATAGACAGAAGGTATAGCGAAAAACACTGTTTTGAATTTACCAGAGCAAGGCCCCCTACTCACCCTGTTCACGGTTGGTTGGCTGGGAAGAGTAATAGGTCTTCTCTCTTTTCTCTTTACCTTGGTGTGTGACTAGGAACTAGGAGCAGCTATTGCTATGGAATCCCCAACTGTTAGCTCAGTTGTTAGCGCAAAGGGAGTGAAAGCAGTGACTTCCGGACCCAGATGTTGAAGGCGCTAGATCAGTGACGCAGTTAGCGGAGCTCGTGGCATAGCTCAGAGTCTGAGTCTTAGTAGTAGTAGCGATCAGTCCCGTTCACGACTCCGATGTTTTCGGGTGCAGATGAACAAGCGGTGTGATCTTTTCCAATGAAGAATACCAGACGAGGCGTGGTGATTTCTTTTCATGATAATGACATGGCACGGATCTGTTTCAGATTCGACAGAAGAAGCTCTTTCCACCCTTGGACTCTCTTCCAAACTCTCTCCTTTCCTTAAGACTCTGAAAAGCATTCTTCAAAGATCTGCGTAGGCAAAGCCAAATTGGGTAAGAATATTGACCTGCAAAATGTCTTTTGCAAGCTCTTTCGCCTCAGGTGAGCAGTTTAAGCTTAAGTAAGAAAATAGCAGACTTGTCTAGATTTCTTTTATGGCCCGAGCCTCCCTCATATACTTGCAATATCTTCCTGATCTCTATACATTCAGCTGCATTAACTAAAGTAAAGAAAAAACAAGGCTATCAAAGAAATGAGAAAGATTGGGACCCTGCCTGCTAGCCCTCACACCATGGAGACACTGCCTGGCTTCAAAAAGGATTGATTATTCACTTCCTAGCAAAGAAAAAGGCAATAGTTGAACTTAGACACGATAGTTTTTCTTTTGACAAAAGAAAAAGGGAAACGGCTCCATAGCACGAGAAAGTCAGCCGTGAATTACTTTCAGTTCGGGGGTGTATACTTTCCATCTTTGTTGAGTAGTGCGCTCTTGCTTCCTTCCCCATTCATTTAGGGCGTAGCGAGTGATCGACCAGTCTTCAAATCTGTTCAGCTGGGAGTGGATATAGTGAACAATGACTTTCACGGCATGGAGAATTCACCAGTCATTATGTCAACTGCAAGCAAAGAGTTCGCGATTCAATTCAGTCTAGATCCGCTTTCTAGCTTTCTTTTGGGCCAGTTTCCTCACCTGATCGTAGACCACCCTTCCTCTAATGGTTCCTTTCGAGGTCGTCTAATTCATTAGGATATGCCCTCACTCATAAGAAGGGGAAGGCGCTAGAAAAAGCCATGATTAGGTGATTTCCGTTCTATACGCGCCTAAGCGGCTATATACGTCCTATCAACACCTCTCCGTTAGCAGAAGAGAAGGATGCGCCTCGGCATCTTCAGCTGGATGAATCCACTTCACCAGGAGATGGTGAAAGCTTCTTCGCAACCATTGAAGGTCCGTTAGTGCATTACAGGTGTGTTCATGACTCTTTCTTTGTCGGGAAGAGAAGGCTATTGAAGAGCTAGCTCTATGCTAGCTAAAAGAATACAAGGCGCTAGTAGGTGTATCTCCTGCGCTTATTGATAGAGATAGAGGCGATACAGACAGCTTTTGGCCTATGCTGGCTTCGTAACAAATAGACGATCCACACTAAGGTAAATACTGCTAACTGGACAACAGACTAAAAAAAGTCTAAGAAAGAACTTGTTTGTTGGTTGGGCCGCAGGCAAAAATCACATTGGGGAATTGCCATATGGCACGAAGGCAGCACCGATATGCTTTCAGCCGAGGAGCCTACTACCTCTACTACCTAATAGCGGCCATGGCCTCTGTTGAAAAGTCAGGACTTTTTCTCTCTCTTGCCTTTCTTTCGGCGAAATATTACGATGATTCTATATATTTCTTTAGACTTTTGAAATATCTTTCTATTCATACTAGATTATTCTATTATTCTATAGATTATAGAATCTATATTCTTTCTTCTATTATATAGTATTTACTTTCTTACTTTTTACTTTACTATTTTCTTTTACTATTTAGATAAATTAGATATGAATATTTGCAATATTGTATATATGACTCTAATATTAGATCTTCTATTCTATATATTAGATATGAAAATCTATGAAAGAATATGAAATATTCAAATTACATTACTTGAATTTTGTATATTCTTTTTGTATATATTCCTTTAGAAAACAAGAAATAGAAAATACGTATGTAATTATTACATTATGCAAATATCAGAATGAAGATAGAAAATAGAAATCTATTTGTCTATGAAAATAGAATCGTTTTTTTTAGAATCTTTTTCTTTTCTTTTTTCTTTTCTATTTGTATGTTATGATATTCTTGAGGGAAATTTATGGAATGAAGTATTAAGTATAGATAATGACTAAGAAAGAGTAATTTCTTTTGAACAATATATGTCTTTCACATACAACGATAAAAAAAAAGGAGTCACCTACCTTTTGAATGGCAGTTCCAAAAAAACGTACTTCTATGTCAAAAAAGCATATTCGTAGAAATCTTTGGAAAAAAAAAACACTTTTTTGGAAACCGGAGAAGAGACTTCAATCCCAATTTATTCACTGTAGCCGAATTGGCATGTCCTAGTCTCCTATGCAATAAATCATCTACGGTTCATCAGACATTGTCAAAGCTGTAGCGTGAGAGTCCACCAAGTGAAAGAGCCCCCCGTGCCGAATCCCTTTAGCCAACAATTTCCCCGCCCGGTTAATAACTCAATAGAACTTATTGATTCGCTAAATTGTTGAGCCACAGAGAAAAGATTCTTAGCCACTTGAGGAAAAGGAGTCTACTCAAAAGTATTATGACCATCAATAACTGAAGGAAGAGAGATTGAGCCAACCCTAAAAATTTCAAGTGGAAAGTGAAAACCCGCCCCGTCCTCGATTAGAAATCAGATGTGGTTTGCTGAACCTGACTGACTAACGCATAATCAGTAGCCAGAGGAGTGGAGGAGGCGGGCATAGGCTTGTAACGGGCACCCGGGAAAGGGAACCCTCATAGACACCGAAGTGACAAAGACCATACCCAGCCCGTCCAAGATATACATTACTTTATCATCATCTGAAACAGATTTATGAATAGCAGCCAACAACTCACAAATAGCTTTGAAACGAATTAGTATTAGGTTATGGAAGATGTACCTCTCTTGCACATAAGTAATTCGACTTTGAGTTGTTGCTCCACTTCTCCCAAAAAGTCATTCCTAAGATATGTTCATATGGCATGGGCTGAAGGGAGATGGTGTTGGCAAGAATCTATTCGGAAAGGGTGGTATTTAGCCACGACACAACCATTTGATCCTTCCGTAACCATGCTTCATACGCGAACAAAAGAGATAACAGTAGATCCATATTCTCCTGCTGTGGATCGTTCAACTTTCACTTTCTCTGGAGGGGCAGCCTCAGTTCCATCAGGAAAACCCAAGTTCTTCGAAGGCTCATTGGAAGAAGGTATGAAATTGTCCTTTCCAGACAAGGTAGTTGGAGCCGTCCAACTTGATCTAACCGTTTACTCGCTTCCACACCACAGGCAAGTGAAGTAACTGCGAGCAGCAAGCAGCTTCAAAGGAAGGCTAAGGCGCCCTTACGTTTAGGCTAGCGCATGTAGGCGCGAAGCGTTGAAGCTGGGGTCAGGTGTTTTCGTCAGCCGGAGATAGGAATCCATGTTGCTACTCTAATGGAGCGGAGAACTACCTTCGTTAGAAGCAGCTAAGCGGAGTCTTGAAATAGATCCGGTTCACAATTTGGAATGGGCCGTATCATCGACGAGAGGGGATCCCGGTGTGAGGCAAGGTCTTTCTTTCCCTATTCTTCCAATAAGGAAAAGGAAAGGAAGGGATGATGATGGACACCAAGCTAAACAAATTGCATTCCCCCCGTCGAGAGGCATTAAGATAGGATGCCGACGGAGACTTCCTTGCAACAGCTTCTTGGACAGAGAAAGCTAACAAGGTTCACTTAGCACAACCGAAAAGGTATCTATGAACTACAAACTGAAAGGAGTCAACTTAAACTAAGGAATAACCGTTCACTCCGTTTGTGCCCTACGACTCTTCCTACTTGACTTGACTGTACCAATCACTCTATTTGAAAGGAGACGGCACTGAGGAACGAAGTACTCGAGCAAAGCGAGAGGGTAACTTCTGTTAGACTCGACTGAAAGGAGAGGCGATAGCTCGAGAGGTAGTTCGAGAGGAGCCGTTAGGCCACTCGACTGAAAGGAGAGGAAAGCTTGTCTTTACTCGAGCAAAGCGAGAGGAACTAACCAATAACTGAAAAGGTTCTGCTCGGGCGTCTAGAAAGCGAGTCCCTTCACTACATATAAAAGTACTCGAGAGCCACAGAAACAGCGCAGCTTTTGCAGGTTTGGAACCCGGCCCGCTGGACTCACTACACCACCAAAGGGAAGGAGATACCCACTTGCAGTCTTCAAACACACTCCATACCAAACCCATTTCTTTCCAATTCAATCTGCCTCCCTTTCTTATGGGGAATCTTATGAAATCTGGACGAGATCTTACTCTTACAAAACGCCGCCGGGTGGACATTCATCTGAAAAGCTCTCCTGGGCCTGGGCCTAGTCTTTACGCACACGCACCCAAGGCGCTAGACACAACAACCTATTTCTTATTGAACCTATCGCCTTCATTCTTCAGTCTCATGAAAATAGATGAAGAAGTGTAGATTGAGAGTCACCTTCTCTTTCTCTTCTTTTCCGGATGGTCGAGTCAATAAGGTATGCATTCAATACACCTCTTCTAGCGCCTTCGCTTAGAAAGCATTCTTCACTTCGAACTTCCCCTTCGGGTCAATCGAATCCATGAATTTCCTTCTTTCCAGCCAATGACTTCGACGAAGCAGTAGGACCTTCCTTTGTAGAGTGTCATGCCTTAGCCACTTCTATTTACATACTACATAATTTTTTATCTCGTTCGCTGGCTTGAACCGGGGAATGAACTGAAAAGAAGAACTGGGCAGGTGATGGCATTTCATCTCCGGGTAGACAGCGGGTAGAAGGGTCCTCTGATCAAAGCGGTCAGATAGATCAGCAGATGGAACTTGAATGCAGGCTTCGAAGATACGATATTTCGTATAGAAACAAAAGAGAAAGAAAGGATTTTGTCGTTATTACTTTCTATACTATACGAAATAGAAATTTCTCATTCAAGTTCACGTTTTTAGAAGAAACCTTGTTTTTAGTTCACCTTTGGCATAGAGCAATATGCGATTTGAATCTGTTGACTAGCGAACTTCACTAGTGACCAAAGCAGCTAAAGATCTTGAGTCTCTTGCAAAGGAGGAAAGGCCCGTAGGATAAGGTATTCTGACTGGGAACTGATAGACTAGTTATTAAAACCTACGACGGATAAGGCTTAGTTCTAGCTATGTATCTTTCCATAAAAGAAAAAAGAAGATGCTAATCTGATCTTTGTAGCCATGAAAGTGATCTTAGGCTGCTATCGGTGAACGTACTTTATCACCAGTAAGTGGACTTTTTTAGAAGAATTATGTCCCGAAATTCCCTCTATCTCTTACGAGATAGAGCATCGGACCTTCCCAAAAGCACACCAGCCGAGCTTACATATACCAGCAAGGACAAGTAGTGGTTTCGCGTTTTTCTTTCGTACCAGGGCTCCGGTCTCGTGTCAGCCAAGCCCTTCGTTCGACATGAATCCTATTCGTGAACAACTTACGATATTTGCAGTGGAGAAGGAGCACCGAAAAGCGAGGCGCGAAGCGCTTACTAGCTTCCTCCTTTCTGAGAGAATTTCGAGATAGCCAGTCGCGCATTCTTCCTTTCCTTGCTGTTGCACATCTATCTTTATATACAATGCCTCCACCTGTTTCATCGAGACTACCTCTTTCTTTTGGTAATGTGGAAGTCACCAACTCAGCTCACCCTTCAGCACTCTCATGAGCAAATCGTTACCTGAAGAAAATGGCACGGTAGAGGCTGTGTTATCCTTTGTGTACGCATGTTGACTATGGCAGCAGCTACACGTGCTATCGCAAACACCCTGGATGATCGGGGGTGATTTCACTCTCGCCTTTATGCAAACGAGAAGCTGGGAGGAAAACCTCCTCCGGTACGTTCCATGGACGATTTCCATGAAGCCATATCTCTAGCTAACCTTATAGATGCAGGTTTCCTTGGTAGCAAGTGAACTTGGTGTAATAAACAAGAGGAACAAGCTTGTATCCGAGCCAGGTTGGATAGATGCCTAATCAATTCATGCTGGCAAGTTCAGTTTCTCCACACTACAGCACCTGAGTCGAACACTTGAATGAAGATCATGCCCCGTTGCTGTTATCCTTCCGCGCGCGACTCAACAGACAGGGAACCAAGACCCTTCAGGTTTCAACAAATGTGGACCACACATGCTGATTTCAGATCCATGGTAGAGAATAACTGGGACATCCCTATATATGCCAGCCCTCTTTAGAAACTGGTGGGTAAGCTCAAGCGCTGGAACATCTCTGCATTTGGCAATGTTTTGAACAATGTAGCAGTGGTGGAGGATGCTGTTCTTGTTGCCCAGCAGGCGTTCAAGACCCAAACAATGAACACCTTCACAGGCCAAGGAAAAACTCCTGCATACACAGCAGCAGGGTACGAAGGAGCTGGAGGCAGAGGTATCTAATCCTGCTTATTTCTCTCTTATGTTAACAATTTCTTCTAGCGCCTTTTTTACATCTGAAGGAAGCTCTATAGATGAGGATTTGTTGCAGTTGCTGCCCCCTGCCATATCTGAGGAACAGAAAAGTCTATTGATTAGCACCCCATATTAATAGGAAGTCCCACTCGAGCCTATCATATGCTTTCTCCATATCCAACTGAACATAGAATTCTATTGCTACGCACCTCTGCATTTTATGTTCAGCTCATGTGTTCACTCCTGCGCTAGAGAAACATTCTCAAGTATGCTCCTACCTTGGACAAAAGCTCCTTGGTGTGGCGATATAATGCTTGGTAGGATGGGCGCCAGCCGGTCCAACCTTGCAATTACCTTATATACTAAGTGACATAAAAGGATTGGCCGGAGATCAAAGTTGCTTATCTGAATAGGGATCAACGAGAGAAGAGAAAATGGCTCCTGAGGGCTTCCCGGGTTTACTAGAAATTGACTCGCCAGGGCCCCTCATCTGAACTTTTTGGTACTTTTTCATGGAGATCCGTTCAAATGTTTCGGAGTACTGTTACATCACTGCGTTCCTAATGTACCCATTTTCCCAAGACATATGAGTGATCCTCGAGTAACGTTCCATAGCCGGTTGAGGTAGCTATGAACCTCTTCCTAGCGCCTTCTTTGCAATTCATCAACCTCTCGGTTTTTCCGACAGTACAGTGTCCAATCCAAATTGGACATAAAATAAGAAGGCGCGGAGCGTTCAGCCTTTTCATTTTTTCAGACTGATCACCGGCAAGGAATCATGCCGATCTCCTATTCTTTCCTAGCATCCTCCGCTAGCTTGCTACGCACCTCTTTTTTTATTCGAACACTCGGGGATTCATTCCGCCGAAGATCGAGTGGCTGACCGACGGAATCCGCCTCTACGCCCTCTATCATAGGCTGGGTAGGAGCATATCATATAGCATATAGGAACGATGGTTCTCCCGACAAGACCTTTCAATGTGGAAAATTGAAAAGTAGGTCTATGCCTCCAGAGCTAAATGGAATGGAAGCAAAAAAGACGTTGGTGGCTGCTTCGGAATCGAGACACTGACTCACAGAGCAGATCTTCTGAGAGCTCCTTTCTTCTTTCTAAGAAAAAGAAAAGATCGTCACCGATCGTAGTCTAGAAAAGGACGACCGAGATATACAGATAAAAGCTGCACACTAAAGAAGACAGTGGTGACAGAGAGAGAAGAGAGGTAGATCTGAAATTAGACGGAATACAAATTTTGAACGTCGCTTCATTCCAGTAGAAGTAGAAGCAGTTTATTCAAGTAAAGACGAGACATAGCCTAGAAGCTCATGCATAGATTTACGATGAGATGTAATGAGCGGGGAAAAGACCTAAAAACCGGTGCCCCGATTCAGAGGAATGGAATGTTAGCTAGGTCGTTAGAATACTTAGAATTTCTAAGAAATAATAAGGAGACCCGCTTTCTTCGGTAGGGCCGTCTTCCAGGGTTCATCCTATAGCTACTTAGGATCCGATCTATAGCGCGCCATAAAATTACCAACCTTTCTACATCAAGATGTAGAGTGGTTAGAAGTTTTCTTTTCTATGTGACACTAGCGCCTTGGTAGGAAGAATTACCATGGTTTTCACCGGGTGGCAAGGGGCGTATAACATAGAAATGAAGAGTTAGCCAAGCCGAAAGAAAGGGGTCACCGAAGTAGGGGACCAAAGCTATAAATTAGAAAGCAGGGTCAGGTAGAAATACAAACAAGCATCTTAAGAGTGGTTGAGGCAGGGAGGATTGGATCCACTTTGCTACGCACCTCGTGACTCGATTAGCTTCTTTTCTTAGGCGAGCTTACCTTCGTGGAAAGAAAAAAGAAAGCAGCTTACTGGCAGGAGCTTTTCCTTTTTCAGTGAACCAATCCCAGCATGTATATGTAGGAGCAAGTCCAGAATTGGTTCTGGAATAGCTTCATAGCACTTTAAGAGGTTATTCCCACATCTGAAATTTGAAATGAAAAATAGGCGATAGATGCCTTGCCTATACAATCGTACCCATTCATCTGAATCAGAAAACTGGGCTTTGAATATGAATATAGCTCGTCTTTATTTACAGAACAGAAATAGAACTTCACCTTGAATCTCAATCTTCTAAACTAGTCTTTTCTTTTATGTTTAGGAAGAAAGAACTCTGTTAACAAGACATCCCGGCCAAGCGTCATGTAGAAAGGAGTCCCTCTCAAGTGAAAGTTTTGTTCCTCATAGCATACGATTTCATCGCGTACTCAATCATCGTCTAGGAGACCTTACCTTATTCCTACCTTATCAAAACCTAGCTCACCATGTGCACTTCGAAAACAAACATTCACTACTTCTCTTTATCATAACAGTCGACAACTCACTCCGCTCGCCTCTTCCTCTCCTTGAAGTCGAGCTACTTCGTTCCTTTCCTTCACAGTGGTCTAGTTTCTTAAGTAGAAGATCGTCTACCGCTACGGGGTTACATTTACATACCAGATTACCTCTGATAATGGCACTCCATTTCAAAAATGAAGATGTATATCCATTTTCAAAAGATAAGAAAGCATGTCTTTTCGTCGCCATACCACCCTAAAGGGAATGGACAGGCGGCCGCATTCAACAAGTACATTATTTGGGCAGTAAAGTAGTTCATAATCAAAAAGAGAGAAGAGAGAACTAACTGGGAGTCGGCGCCTGGTTGCTTGCATACCAAGCCATCCCGACGAGCCCCCATAGTACAATACAAGGAGTCAAGCCCCCGAAGAGAAGAACCACTTTCGCCCGGAATAAGAGTCATACTACATTCTCATTCTCAAGATTCAACGCTATGCTACGCACCTTCTTCACATTTCTGGCAAAGCATTCCCCCAGACGGTTATAATATGGAGCGCCTTCGAAAAGATTTGGCTTTAAGGGTTATATAAGAATTTACTATGCTATGAACATAATAGAGAGTCACTAAATCCCCTAAATCCGGATTGATTGAAGAAGCGAGACTTTCCGCTAGGCCCCGCCAGGAGTGGGGCTCCTGAAGTGTAGTAATGCAAGAAGAAAAACAACGAAATGAAAGTTTAGTAGCTATTTCGCCGAGATAAGAATATGGAGTCCCTATAGGAACGTTCGTAACGTCCAGATCCTGGGAAGACTAGTTAATTGGATCTTGATTTTCGTACTTGTGAAAAACTCAATATCAATAGAAGTATGCTAGAGACCTGCTTGCTCGTGCTCAAATGACCGAGAATTTCCACGCCATTCTTTCTCTTTTGGATCGGATTAAGTATGATTCCCGGCTTATAGGTTTTCCACCCGGTTGAGAGATGCGATGAGCCAAGCGCGTGCAGTTGGGGGCATGGGATTGACCGGAACAACGGAAGAAAAGAAGGAAGGAATAGGTGAGCTTGCAGAAATCGAGGGGATCAGACGAGAGAGATATGAGTTTTCGTCAGCTGATTAGCTCCCATTCCCATTGGGGACGGGACCAGCAGGGGATAGCTTTGATCGAGGCGAGGAGTTGGGCTTTTCTTCGCCGATGAATCTCTTAGATTATGTACCGATTAACTCGTTGGTTCAGAAGACGGATTGGACTTCGTTCCTGGTTCATCGCCTGTCACAACCAGGGAGATCTATTTGGAGACGGATCAGATTGGTTCCCTAGAGAGGAAAGTACTGGCGGAGAAGGAGGACTAAAGGTGGGGAAGGAAGAGAACCGGCAAGAGATTATCGAACAAGAAGATGAACAAGGCACGTAGTGTCGAGGAGCAGGCTTATGCACCTTGGACTTATTGAGAACATCCACAGCGGCGGATAGGAGCGGGGAAGAGCTTAGCTATTGCTAGCCCGATGCGGGCGGCGCAATACATACGAAAAACTGACTGACTTACCATAGCATAGAGAGACTTCCTCAGGAACAAGATTTGAATTGAAAGTCTCAGCTCCAGTGTAAGTTTGCTTCACATAGGCGCGTAGGGGAATTAAATGTGATTGCAAGTTCAATCTATTTTAGGTGTTAGGTGTTGGAGAAGTTAGCCTAGGAAGACGACGGTGCTATCGATTCCTGGCCTGGGGGGGAATAAGGAGAATCGAAGGGAGGTAGCGATCTAAGCCTAAGAAAGAGAAAGAGGCTTGGCACAGGAACTCTTCTATCACCCAAAGGAAGCAAGTGTGGGACCCTTTGAAGTGACCAGAAGTAGGAAGAATAAGAAAGAACTTATGTGAAAGAATGACTAGCTTCTCTAGCGCCTTTTTCCTTTACTCTTTTTTTTCTTTGCTTTGAGTTTTCTTTTAGTTTTAGGTCACTAGTAAAGTCTTCATTCATGAAAGTCAATATTGAAATTGAAGTGAAGTCCTACAAATCATGCTCCACGAAGCATAATGTAATCCTTTTTGTTGTGAATTCTTGTCCCAAAGAAAGTTACGGCAAATTCTCTCCACATCGCCCATGATGGTCTTCGGGATATCCGAGTGGGTCATCACATACATCATAGAAGGAATGAGAGCAGCATTAATCAGAGTAACCCGACCAGCTAGAGACAGGTGCCTGTTCCCCCAAGCTTTCACGGTGGCACTAGCTTTTTGAACTATTGGAGCAAAATCCATTTTCATCAGCTTTCTCATGGCTAATTTTATCCCACTATAATCAAGTTCCTTCACCTTGCGAAAACCAATCCTACTGGCAAGTCTATTTTTCCTCCATCCCGGGATCAGCTTGCTAAACATAATGGCTGACTTGCTCTGGTTAATCTTCTGCCCTGACCACGAGCAATATTGCTGTAAAATGTTTTGCACAGCTTGTAAGTCCACCATAGACGCCCCTGCAAAAATCATAATGTCGTCAGCATATAAAAGATGGGAGATCGAAGGTCCCCCAGCACAAATTGGCACCCCGGTCCCTTGATTATTCTGGTGGAATGCAGCAGACAGCAACTCCGAGCACAGAAGAAAGAGATAAGGTGACAGTGGACATCCCTGTCTGAACCTACAGCTTGCTGTTATCCCCTCCGTAAGTTGACCATTGATGAGCAAAGTGAACCTGGGGTGTTTAATGCAGCTCATAATCCAATTTGGAAATTTTTCTGGGAATCCCATTCTGTTCAACACTAGTTCCAAAGTCCTCCAGCTCATCTTATCGTAGGCCTGTTCCATGTCAATCTTAAGCGCAACGAACCCTTTAGTGGACGTGGAAACCCGAAATTTGTTAGTCATCTCCTGAGCAAGTAAACAATGGTCGGAAATAGCTCTGCCAGGCACAAAAGCAGCCTGTTCTTCAGCAAGAATCTTTGGCAATAAACCTTTTAGTTTTAGTCTATTGACTAGAACCTTTGCAATAATTTTGTACACAGTCTGGCAAAGACTAATTGGTCTAAATTTGGAAGGACTGTCCGGCTGTTTCACCTTCGGCAGTAGGATCACAACTGTTTCTTTCCACTCTTCCTCCATACTTCCTCTGTAGAAAAAGTCAAGACACGCATCAGAGACCTGTCTCCCAACTAGATTCCAGAAATTTTTGAAGAACGAGGCAGTTATCCCGTCTTTTCCTGGAGCCCGATTACCTCCAAGAGAAAAAACAACTTTGCCTATTTCCTCCTCCGACACATCTCTATCCAGGATTTCAGCAAACTGCTCCACCACCTCCTTATGTGCCTCCAACGATGGCCAACCGGTTTCAGTAATTGCCTGATTTTGCCATTTCTGTTTCAAAAACTCCTGTATGATCTGCATAATAGCCATCCCATCCTGCGTTCTTTCCCCATTAGGTAATTTCAACTCTAGTATCCGGTTCCTTCTATTACGAGCTGATGCAATTGAGTGGAAGAAGTGTGTATTGCTGTCCCCCTCTTCAATCCATCTAACCTTTGCTCTCTGTTTCCACCACCCCATGATCCTTGCCAATGTCCCATTGAGAAGATGGACCTTATGCGTCAACATCACACTTTGTTCTTCAGAAATTCCTTCCCCTGAGCATTCAAGCTGTTGTAATTCAGCGATTTCTGCTTCAAGTCTATCTTTGAGAACATTGAGCTCCTTTATCTTGTTGCGGCTCCAGAAAAACAGAGCTTTGAGAGTTCTTCTACACTTCAATTGTAATTTGTGAGCTTCAGACCCGCTGTCCTTAATATTTCACTTTTTTCAGACAAGCTTCCACACAACTGGATAAGAAATCCAAATATCCTCGAATTGAAACCAGTTCGAGACTCTTCTCCTGCTCTCCTCCTGTAACATACACAACATAGGACAGTGATCCGAAGCTATTCTCGTCAGGTGTTTGACCCACAAGTTCTGGCAGCTCTCCAATAACTTCGCATTGACCAAACAGCGATCCAGCCTAGCCCAAATCTTACTCCTCGTGTCCTTATTGTTCGTCCAAGTATACTTGGGGCCAACAAATCCAGGATCATGAAGGTCCATGATTCCTATGAATTCTTCCATTTCCCTGACAGCTGAGGTGTATCTAAAAGGCTTACCTCCCTTCTTTTCTTCTTGCGAGAGAATGCAATGAAAGTCCCCACACACCAGCAGCGGAGCCCCTTTCTCATGCATCTTGGAGACATCATTCCAAAGATTTCTTCTGACATAACTATCTTTGTTGGCATAGACAACCGCCACCTCCCAAGCATGCCCATTATGAAACTGAATTTTACCCATGAAACATTGCTCTGACTGCATCACCACCTGGAATGCCATACTATCATTCTTCCACATAGCAAGGATACCCCCAGATTTACCAACCGAAGGTTGATAAACATAACTCCAGTTTCTCCCAGCTAACTTCTTTATGTCCTTCCTACTGAAAGACTCCACTTTAGTCTCGACCAGACCAACAAAACCAATATTATGATCACCTACAATCTGCCTTAAGTAGTTGCTCGCAGCCTTTTTGCGAGCCCCTCTGCAATTCCAACATAAGATGCCCGCCATTAATTCACCAGAGGGGACGCGTCCCCGCCGATCGAACAATCAGGTGGCTCACTACACAATCCCTCTCTCCCGCAGTCCATATCCTGCTCAGCACTCTTTCGTTTACGGGGAAGGTCCTCCAAAGGGCCTAAATTAGCCAATTCTTTAATCAAATGCAATTTAGATGGCCTTTCTCTTTTCTTCTTAGTCTTGAACAAACTCTCCGTATTTTTCCTGCTTTCAGCAACAGCTAATACCTTTGGAAGGAGCATCTGAGTCGGCGTTTTATCCTGTTTCATCCCTTTCTTGGGCTTCTCGGCAGGCATCATCAACTTCGAATTAGACTCACTGTCCCTAGGGTCATCCGCCACAGTACTAGTATATCCTTCAACTTCAATCACCTCATTTGTTCCCTGCTTTTCCACTGATTGTTTATCCTGCTTCGGCCGAGCCGCTTCTCTCCACACAGCTGGTTTGTTAGTCTGATTTCTGCTCCCATTCCTTTCCTTACATTACGATTCCTCCGTCTAGCCACAATTGTCCAGCTACCCTCCTCGTCATCTGCCTCCTGCACAGTCTGCCCATTCATTATGGGCCCGCCCCCACAATCCATAACCTTCATGCTGTTAAGCTTTTCCACATCTAAATTTCTCAGCTCACCTTCCTTCTGCTCCCTGTTTTCCTTGCCCACCTGTCCCTCCTTGCTCTTTTGAATCAACTGCTCCTTGCATTCTTCTATCTTGTGCCCAATTCTTCCACATTTAGAACAAAGAATCGGGATTCCCTCGTATTCAATTGGCTGGAAGAATCTACCATTTAGGCCGTGAGCCCAAATACCCTTCGGTAATTTCCTTGCCAGATCAATTCGAACACAGACCCGGGCATATGAACACCTGCCCCAGGAGCTGGTTTGCTCATCCATGAGCATAGGCTCTCCAACACTTGCCGCTAAGCGTGCCAAATTCTGGCTGTCCCAATATTCTAGTGGCAGGTTTGGTAACCTGATCCATACTGGGGAAGTAAATCCTTCAAGAGATTTAGATGCAATGGACGGCTTCCACTTATCTAATCCAATAATGTGACCCGCTACGAACCAAGGTCCTCCAATCAGTACACTATTCCTGGCTTCAACAGAACTGAACCAGCAAAGAAAACAATCTACTCCCATCGGCGTAACCTGAATCAACCCAAGGTGCCCCCATTTTCGTTGAATCTCATTTTGAACTACCCAAAAGGGAAGTCTTCTCCCAAGCAGTCTGCCAACAATAGCCTTATCCAGTTTAGAAACATTGTTCCTAGCCTCCTCCAGGTTCAGCGTCACCAATCCATCCTCCTTAACAAAGTTGGTCTTCTCCTCATTAAGGATTAACGGTACATGCTTCGGTTTCTCCCATGCTCTAGGCACCTCTCTTCTATTATTGTTATCCTGTCTTCCATTGTTTACTACCCCTTTCCCCTGAAAATCAGAATCCTTACTTGTCTCGCCGTTAGATGCATGATCACGAGCAATCCGTGGATGTTCGGGTATACTAGCAAGATCCGGCCTAGCCTGCATAGGTTTCTTCCCACGATCATTCGAATCACCTCTTCTATCTTCACAATCCCCTGCAATGGGTCCTTCTTCAAGTTCAATTGCCATATCCACTTCATCCGCCCAGCGAAACTCAGGTTTCGAACTACCACAATTAGATCCCTTGATCCCCTTGTCCTCCGTATGATTTAGATTCAGATTATCCTGAATCTGACCATACGTAAACAGAGGATTCTAACTCTGCTTTAGAAAAGAAGGTAAGCTCTAGCGATGAAATCAAAGTCTCGGGGGACTTATAACCAACCAATTAGCAGAAACTTTGGAGACAGGTTTTTTTCCAAAGTACGCTTTAGTTTTCTCTGCACGCACAAACTGATCAAAATGTATGTATAGTTTTCTTTTTTTAGGTGGGGCTACGGTTAGTCAACTCACCCAGAAGTTAGACGCGTCCCAAAGGAAGTCTGAGTTCCAACACGTAAAGTAAAGTCTTCCTTGGTAAAGTTCGCTCCACCTGAACCAGTATGCTTTAGAATACTGACCCTATATCGATTTTTCATCACAACTAAAGTGGCCTGCGAACGATCCTGCAATCCGACTTCTCCTCCCCGGCTTACTGGCTGAGTTGCGTTCGGTATGGTAGGGATGAAATGGGTTTCTTTATGTAGTTGGTGAGTTGGTGAAAACCGGCCGAAGCCCTGACGAAAGCAGGAATCATTTTCTAGAAGGCAGATATCTCACCCGATAAAAAGAAGCTCGACTATGTCATTAGTCGAGGGCTTAAAGTAAGATATTAGGAAAAAAAAGGGTTTCAGGTAAGAAAAGCTGTACCTTGACTATACCTATGAGACCTCTGTAAGCCGGGCAACCTCGTCCCACAGACATGAGCTAGACTAGTCAAGCTCATTCACGTACGCACGCACCTACAGCAAGGCTTTCCTTTCTTGTAGCCGGAGAAATATAGAAAAGAAATCTTTGATCTTCTTGCCGGGAAAGAGTTTGGTTACCAAGTTCGATTACCATAAGCGGAAGTTCAAACCTTAGATTTTCGATATATAGGCGCTAGGTGAGTTTCAAATCCATTTGGGTAGATAGTATGGCTTGAAAATGTCGAGCTAAGACTATCGCAAAGTAAACAATTGGTCTGTCTTAGCCTTGACTATGGAACCTTATTTCCCCGCGACTATCTTCCCCTTGAATCCCGGTTGTAGGAAAACAGAAGGAAGGGCATTCCTACTCCTATAGCTTCAGGAGGAAGGAATGAAGTCAATTCATCTCTCCCTTTTCCGTGAAAGGGAGGACGGGGAACGAAATCTAATCTCTGGGGGGAATCCTTATTTCTTTCTTTTGTTTTCGTTTCGCATTTCTCATAAGACAAATATGGAAATTTTGATTTCTTCCACTAGCACCGATTGGTAAGGTTATGTAGCAAATATGTAGATTTGTCAAATCGTTACTTCTTACTAATTACTAGAGTAAGACAGACTATATTCAGTATTTGAAGAGCGACCATACTCATCTTATTTTTGTTATTTTCGTGATCAACGAAATGCCCATATTTTGACCGAGAGTATAGACACAAATTGTCTTCGTTTATTGTACGATAAACAATGAACTTCACATAATTATCTCGATAGAGTACTTTTCGGGTTCAGATGAAACCACACCTTCTTTAGTTCAGAACAAACTTTGTTTGTGCATCCGCAATGACTAATTGGAAACAATCTATCTCATTCTCATCCAACTCAGTCACTGAAGACCTTGCCAAGCTTGTTCTCAGAGCAGGATTGGATGCTTTATGAAAGAAATTCTTAGCCCTATCCGTTTTTTGTTTTTTCTTTAGTCAGACTAGTGACTGAAACCATTTCTCGCCTGTAGCCCGGTCTGATTGAGGGTGGGACCTGAGACTGAGATCTTAGCTGCTGCTTTCTACGCACCTTCGTATGCTAATAGCAAGACAGTACCAGCGCCTTTCGCTGAGCCGGATGCTTATATGCCGACATTTTCTACATACTTTAGTACCATACTTAACTAAAGCTACCTTACTTCCGAGTCGCCAAACAGACTACTTGGCCTCGCCTAATTCTAGAAAATTCCTACTGCCAAGGTAAGGCTGAGTCGGATTCTAACCCAGTCGCCCCAGGGTTCCTGAAATAGGGTTAAGAGGATGGGGATGGATGGGAGATTCTCACAAGAGCTGATGAAATGGGAGCTCCTATTCCTATTCACCGGGGCTAATTCCTTTCGGAACCATAGCTAATGGCTCACTGAAATATCTTCTAGCGCCTCGCTTTTGACACCTTCTCTATGGTTCTTAACAGTAAAGGCTCATTCCAGCGATAGGTCTTCCTTTCACGTTACCCATCTGATGTTTGCTTATGATCTCTTACTCTTTGCTAATGCTGAGAGTGCAGCTTGCATCAAGGAAGTTCTTGGTGCTACTTTTGAGCTTACTGGGCTGCAAGTTCACTGCCACAAGAGCAATAGATTTTTCTCAAAATATGTGGTGCACAAGCAGCCGATCAACAATGTGCTTCATATAAATGAAGCTGAGCTCCCCCTTAAGTACCTTCGTCTCCCTTTGGCTGCAGGAATGCTAAACAAGTATCTTTGTAAGCCCCTAATTGATAAAACTTAGTGGATGGAAGATGAAGCTCTTGTCTATGGCTGGAAGATGCCAGCTTGTCAAGTCCACGCTCCTCGCTCTTAGTGTGTACTGGAATTAAGCCTTTAGCCTGCCGGTCTCTGTCATGAAGCACATTGAGTCTCTTGCGTTACGCTTCCTAACTGGTGCCGAGGGAAGAAAGCCTGTTTTCTTTCGTTTCATGGGATAATATCTGCAGTGTTTAGAAACTTACTCGGCCATAAAGCACTACTAAAGAAAAGAAAGTAAAGTCAAAAACGGAATTTACTGTTGGACCTCACTGTAGTTGGCAATTCTTCTGGGACCCATGGATCCTTGGGGACAATCTTGCGAGCTTGGTGAATGTTGACAGAATGGTGTATGATCTGGGGCGTGGGAATAGCAGTTTCAACCTTTATCCGTCGTGATGATGGGATCTTCCTCATCCTGTCTCGCCTTATATGCTGCGGCTGTGGCCTATTATTAGAAAAGTTCGTATTGCTGCTGACGATGAACTCAGATGGAAGCTGACGAGCTCCGGGACCTACTCTTCCAGTTCAGCAAAGCAGTCTTTTATTCCAGGCTTGCAAAACTATAGCTGGGCTGAGTGACCTTGCTCTTCCCTCTGGACCCACATAAGTGAAGTGTATCGCTCCGATCTCCGGCACAGATTTAGCGATAGATAGGCAGAGCATTGAATGAAGGAAGGAAGCCAACCTTGTGGGCTATAGCCAGGAGCGCATACACGGATCCAAGTTCTTGCATGACGATCCCGTCCCCGATGCCTGAGGGTTAGATTCTCAGATAAAGATAGCAGTAAGCACGCTATAGAACGGTTGTGGGCTAATTCTTTCCTTCACCCCAGTGGTGAAGTAGGGCTGGGAGGCGGCCCTCGGGAAGCGGGATTGCTTATATCTTCCTCAGTATACCTAGAGGATATCCATTGGTAAATAAAGCAAATCGCAGGAGAGCTCCGTTACACGGAAAGTCCTTTTTTTTGTCCAAGATTACTGATAGACAGAGATTCCCTCTAGCGGGATCAGACCTTCCACAAGATAGCATCCCGTAACAAGAGAGTATAACCTTCTCTCAATAATAGTCATTGGTTGCAGATAATATCTCTGGAGTGTGTCAAGCCCTAAAAGAAAAGGTGCTACGCAAAGAAGTACCAACCACGTGGAATCTTGACAAGGTGTGGAGCAAATGCTTAACGCGAGCAATTCCAAGATCGGGTTCTGCCACCAACTCGACTTCGGTAGATGATCAAGTTTCTTTCACCAAACCAGGGGAGGTGAGAGTCTGTGATAGGGAAAAAGTTGGGGAGTTTTTCTTCCAGAAAAAGCGGGAGCCTTGTGCATTGATTTGATTATCGGGCGATCAACAAGATAACCTAACCATCAAGAACAAGTATCTACTTTGATTGCAGACTTATTCGCCCTAATCCATAAGCGCGAGATACTTCTCGAAGTTGGATCTACAGTCGGGCTACTAACACTAACAGGTGCGTATCGCGAAAGGAGACGAGCCAAAGGTCAGTAATCCGGAAACAATGTTCCAGTTCCGACCTATTAGCTGTTGTTCTGTGCCTTACAAGACGATCACCAAGATTGTGGTCAATCGCCTAAAGCCAGTGCTTCCGAGTCTTCTTTCTCCTATACAGAGCAGCTTCGTACCAGGGCGCCAAATTAGTGATAACATTCTCATTATGCAGGAGATCTTTCACTTAATGAAATGAATCCGCCGCGCCGTTACTAGCGCTGTGAGCAAGTGAATAAGAATGAAAGTTAGCAGGGCTAGGGCTCCCTCCCCTTGGGCTTGTTGGCCTAGCTGTTGGGGGAATTTCCGGTGCTAGTGAATAAGATGTTTTCAGGCCAAATGCCACAGAAGGCGCTAGAATAGCTGTTCGCAAGGGAAGTGACATAGTTAGTGGAAATGGGACCGGACCTAAAATGCAAGCTCTGAGGGTGTTCTCTTTGCACGGGAATCCACTTGCCAACTGATTCGAGTTTTCGGAACGAACGATCTAAGTAAGGGCTCCTGGGGAGTCCTGGTTCTATCAAACCAGACTGCTTCACTCCAGGAAGGTAGTTCTTTGACCCAGTTCAGTGAGACCGGGGCTTAGCTCTTTCAAGCAGATGTTGAAGGAAGAAGGGGAAAAGATCAATAAACAAAAGGCCAAAGAGAAAAAGCCACTCATCAATTGCTTGTGAAATGCGGATGAGTACGGTCAGGTTATACACTTTCCCAAAGCGGTAAATGAAAAAAAAAATGAGGTCAGAAATGTTAGCATTAGCGGAAGTTCCTTACTCGCCCCACTTGACTTAGAAAGGGCTTGAGGATGAGGTGCGTAGCGAGATTATATGCTTACCCGTGAAGACGAAAGTTTGTTTACCGTGTTGGAAAGAATTTCTATTGAACTTCTTCATAGCATTATCTATGAAAGAATTGTATTAGCTCCGTACTACCGAAGAATTTAGTCGCTGACTTGAAAGATAGTCCATAAAGTGAAGGGAATACTTTGAGAATTGCTTTCTTTAGATTCTTAATTACCGGTTATGAAAGAACTAGACCAACGGGAGAAGAGTGGGAGCACAGCCCATTGATTCAGTGGGTTACCTTTACTCTGTTGATGCAGTGAAAGTACCTGTTGACCCAATAGATCTATTAGAAGCATCATCAGTGGAAGCAGATCTAGTGCTAGCAGGTCGAAGAATGAAAATGTCCATATTCATATCGAATTTCAAAGTCATGTAGGTGCGGTCGAGCGGAAAAAGCCCAAGAGCTCCCCGTGTTGGGACCACCCACACAGGCATACAGCTGCGCACCAGACGGGTTAACAGTTAACAAAGAGCGCCTGTACACACAAAGCCTCCGTATCAATAGACACGGAACCAAGGCAAGTAAGTGAAATATCGAAATCGATAGCCTGGGAAGGCTACGAGAAGTCATCATATAGAGGAGGATGCCCAGTAGCATCACGCCACCCATAGATAGGAGGTATATACCGGCTCGACCTCTGGGAGAGGAACGAAGTACTCGAGCAAAGCGAGAGGCGATAGCTCGACTGAAAGGAGAGGGAAGCTTTTCTTTACTCGAGCAAGGCGAGGGGAACGAAGTAGTAACCCTTGACCCCCTCGGAAAGCAAGTTCAGGCCTAGCCATTGAGCTACAAGCTCTGATCTCGATATTGAACTTCCGGACCCAATGTTGTCGAAAGAGAAAGTATCTACTCACGTCTTTTTCTAAAAAGGAATATTCTATTGGACTGCTAATCTCATCACATGACTACCTATTCTTTAAGCTTACACAGCGTAAGGTTTCCTAGAAAGAAGCACGAGCGTCACGATATTCATTTAGAATACACAAATTCAACCGGAGCCTGTCTGACCCCTCCGGGGGTCACGGGCGGAAGTTCCTCTGCTTTTCTTTACAAATTTGAAAGTAGTCTTGTATTGATCTTCTTTTTCCTGGACAGACTAAAGGTAGAATGGGCCTCTGTGCTTACTGCTCCTGCCGGGCTTGGTACTGTTGACGAGTCTGGACTTGCCCCTCTCCCTCCAGTTGGGAGCTAAACCCTGGGAGTGAGAGAGATTGAATGACCCGATACGATAGTAGATGAAACCTTTATCTGTCTAAAAACTCTGCCGGGATTCCATATTTCCGGATAGAGAGGGACCTATGGTTCCATCCCCAACATGGATTTCTGTTCCGCCGACTTCACGGCTCATTTACTCTAGAATAGAATCTATATTTCAATTCCCGGCTTTAAGACAAGACGATGAGTTAGGGAAGGCTGGACGACGAGAAGAAGAGTTTTGGTTCTGATCGGTGAGCCGATGCGCTGCCCCTCATGAACTACTATTCTTTCCGTTTACCTATTTCTTCATTCCTTTCACGAACTCTTTTCTTTCTTTTGAAATCCTATGTCACTTACAGGATTTGAACCTGCCTTTGATGAATGAAGAACCATTGGACGACATTCATCTTCCTCCATGGAAGGTGACAACGAGTGAGCTAGGTTTGTTTTTTTCTTCCTTCTCGAGCTTCTATTTCTTCAGTGAAAGGAGATTCGAGAAAAGATGGAATAGGAAGACGTGTTTCCAGAACGAATAAGATAGGGGTTGAGAAGGGGAAGTTAGCAAAGTTGGACAAGATTGGAATGGGCATAGGAACATGTATGGATGTACCAGATCGGCTAATGCTCCCAGGTTGATGCGATGTATTCCACCAGTTGACTGAAGACTTGATTATTGGTATATCTATCAGTCCAGCACGGATGAAAATAGGAGCCGGTTCGACAGGAAGCTTTTGAAAACGAAGTGCACCCAGGTAAATAAGGAACAAGATGAATACAGAAGTGAAACGAGCATCCCACACCCGAAAGGTACCCCACATAGGCCTTCCCCGAAACCCCCCAGTCACTAAGGTCAACAAAGTAGAAAAAGCACCAATTTCTGTACCGGTTCCGGAAGAGCGAAGAAAAAGGGGATGTTTTGTTAATGGGAACAAGAAACTGTTTATAGCCGTTGCAATATAAACTACTATACTCATCCGAGCCGCAGGAACATGTACATACGGAATACGAGAATTTCCACCTTGTTGAAGATCTGGTGGTGCTACCCGAAGACTTGAATGAATAGCCATCGCTGTTAAGAACAACCGAGATCCAATTAGAATTTGCGCGTAGCTTCTTGTCTTTGACATAAAGAAAGAAGGTTGTAATAACGAAACGGACATGTGAGAATTTTGTCCTTGCCTTGCTAGTGGAACAAGAAAGACATGGATTTGGATCCATGGACGTCAATGTCCTGGATGGAGAGTTCATCACTCTCCGGCGTATCTGAGCTTGAAGTGTGAATGAAAGTAGACGAGTCAAATCGTCGGTTTGGTTTGCTTTGCTTTCATTGACCGATAGTGACGATATGTCCCTATAGGGCAACTAGGCAGGCAGGTAACTTTATTGTCTAGTCAACCCGAACTTGGCGACTTGCACGCAAATTACTAACGTGCGGACGTACCAAGGGGATAGAGTACGACAACAAAGACTATAACCGTCACCTCGACTAACCATCAGGTAAATTCCCGAATGGGTTAAGGTAAACCGGTCCGTTTCAAAGTACGGATTGCTGCGATGTGTAAACAGTCATCGCGAACTGGAAAGAAGCATCGAGTGATTACTGGTTGTTCTACCACTAACCTGCGGTTAACCCGCTACGGATAGGGTTTGTTGCATTAACATGAAAAGACCAACGACTTAGTTCATGACTAAGAGTAAGTCCTCTGCGGTCGCTAAAGCTTTCTTTAGAGCTCCCTGGCCCGTGGTCCAGACAAAGATGTGAGTGAAATAGCTTCACATCCCGACTTGAAAACCGCGGTTACCCTCGAAAGGATAAAGCATGCTTATCATATCATTGATGAATTCCCCTTTCATTTTGTTCGCTCCGATCGTGCGTGGCACTCCTTGCTTGCGGAGCGGCATACCAGAAAAAGAAGTAAGAAAAGCATCACCAAGAACGAAGGAAATAAGCCCTACTACTTCAGCCTTCTTTCAAAAAATCTTCCTACCACCTACTTACTTTCGGGGTTTCGTTCTAAGCATTAGGTATGCAAAGCGATAGAAGACGATAAGACGCCTTTTGTACCAGAGGACGCGTTTTCCCAGTTTTTTAGGGAGGGCATCTGTCTCCGAAGGCGTGAGGAGTGGTGGTAAACATCCCACTATCCACCTAATGAGCTTTAGATACTATATTAACGATTTTTTTTACTGCACCCAGAGGGCCGTCAGCATCACAGAGTTTACAATCCTTCTTTTCTATCTTTTCTTTGATGTTTCTAACCCACCCATCTTGTTCAGATGCAAGAAGATGTCTGAAAAGGTACTGGTACTACTGGATAAACAAACGACTACCTACCGGGGGTAACCACTACCTATGGACGCGGCACTTTCTCTACCTACGAAAAAGCGTGGATAGAGTAGTCATTTTCTCAATCATTTCAGGGGGCTACGAAAGATGTAGTGGAAGAAGTCGGAATTTCAATTTCTAGATCTTCCAGACCGCCATTGCGATAGTAGCCACCATCCTTTTCGTTGGTCTACTTCTGATTGAAAGCTTCAAGGACCGAAAGAAACAAGAGTTGTGGAAAACGGCTACCTAGCATCATGGCTATCAACACCACCAATTGCAGAACCTATGGTAGATCCTACATTAACAGCAGCAGTCGTGCGTGACATAGGCATCATTGAAAACAGCACTGACATAAATATCCATTGCAAAGATTTAGTCGGAAGAAGCACCAATGTGAACATGGGTAACGGAAATCGAGACAGTAGCGCCCGGAGCGGTTCCAATAAAAGATCCAAGATCCGTCACCGAGTAATGACGATCTATGAGCACATGGCAATTTCCAAAATTGGGCATAAACCACCTGCTTAATGTATGAGCTATGCCGAACTCATCTGGGCCGGGGGTTGACGTACTATTTCATTCAACGTATAAACGCATATTCCTTAAAAGTGGAGCTGGGAAGTCTATTAGTAACTTCTCCCTTAGTTGCCACTGATCGATTCATCTATAGCCTCGGCTAAGACCAAGGCTTAAGCCGATGCTGATACTTCTTTTGTTTGAAAGAAAGACGTGTCTCCTAAAACGAATGAGGAGGTCTTCCGTGAGAGAGGGCGTCTTTGCAGCACTCTCTTATGGCAGCACGACTCCTAGATGCCAATATCGGATTAGCTAGGCGAGTATGGTGACAGCGATCACTACATAAAACCGAATAACGCTATCTCTCAGGTAGGCAAGCGTTATAGTGGAAGCGACCACTCGGCTACTGAAATGCGACCCATCTAGTGCTCATTCCCTTAACATATGAAAGAAAGATAGAAACAAATTCCGGCCGATCAGCTATGTAGCCTATACGAGAGAAAAATCATCACCAAGAACCCCGTCTCAATTAAGGGGGTTTCATGCCAAAAAGGAATCTCTCCCCAAACCAGTCTGCATTTGTTCTGTTCCGGGGCGATTCATTTCAGATCAAATTTTTTGACTAGATTGTCTTATTTCCGTAGGAGCTAAGAATCGAAAAGGCGCCTTAACTGGTCTTTTTTGGCGCTTGTTTGCCTCCTCACATTGGGGAAAGCTGGTCATGGCTTGTGTTACTTAAGCAAATTTAGGCCGACCCGTGGCATCCGTCAAGGGTTCTCCCTATCCTATGCATGAAGATTATCTCAGCAGCTCTGAATTGGCAGGTTCAAAATAGAAGCGTGTTATAGAATAGATAAAGGATCACAGACGATACGATCATCTTAGCGAAAGCTAACATGAAGTCATGTAGAGCAATGACAAATGTTTTGGAACTGTTTGCCCAAGAATCGGGTCTCAGAGTCAACCCCCAAAAATCAGTGATTCATTTCTCGCGGTCCATGGATCCACAGGTTAGGCATGCTCTTGCTCAAGTATTTGTATTTGGAATCCAGGGCTCTGGCTCAATGCAAAGATATCCGCCGGGCCTTCCTACTATTGATATTGATGCTTTTCGTCCAATTCTCCAACCTCGTAGACAGAATGAGAGACCGTCTTCAGGGCTGGAAAAGTCGGACTCTGACTTTCGCTGGAAGACTGACACTTATCAAATCAGTGACTACGGCCATATCTAATCATGTTTGTAGCTGTTTCAAGATCCCTCAATCTGTGAAGATGGAAGGTCTGAAGCCTCATTTTCTTTGGTCTTCTGGGGAGCGGGATAAGACGCATATGGTAAGTTGGAGTAGGGTCTTTAGACCAACTTAGGCAATGAAATTGGGGATGGGATACGGCCGTTTGCATGGGTCAATTGGGCCTTCATGGCCAAACTCTTGTGGCGGCTTCTTACTGCGAAAAATTGTCTTTGGGTCTAATTAATGAAGGCTCCCTATTTCTCTTTTTGTAATCTTTTGGCGGGACGCATGACTTCCACAGCCTCCTATGCATGGAAAACTATTTTCAAAGCTATTCCAATTATCACTGCTGGAGTCTCTTGCTCTATTGTCAATGGTAAGTCGATCAGCCTGTGGTTTAGTCCCTGGTTATCGGGTACTCCATGAAAAAAAAGACCCCGAAAAGTTCAGCTGCCCTCAGATTTTCTCTTTGCCACAGTAGCAGATCTCATTCTCACCAATCTTCCGCACTTGAGTTTCATAAAAAACATTTGGGACAGGGACATTGTAGACTGCATAAAAGCTATGGATCTTCCCCTCTTTCCTCTAAATCGATCAGTTTGTTTGGAGATTTTCCTCTACAGGTCGTTTCTCCATTCGATCAGCAATAAAGGTTGTTAGAAACATTCCTTTTTCTCCTAAAATATGACTTCTTAACCAATCCAAAAAATATGGAAGTGGGTAAGGCACACTCTGTCTATTCCCAAAATGAAGTAATTTCTCTGGTCTGCGATCCTGGAAAGTCTTCCTACAGCAGATAATAGAAACTCGAGAGATATGAATGTTCCTCAAGACCGTCCATTTTGCCAAATCTCCACTGAAACGGCAAGCCATGTCCTTCTACATTGCCTAAACCGGGGCCTTGGTTTTTGTTCTTTTCTGGTCTCATTCTGAGTCCATTCGCCAGTCATTTTTCTCTTGGGTTAAAAGAAGCATTCCAAACTTCTGTCTCAAGAGCATATGGATCTCAGCTTTCCTCATTACCCTCTGGCATATCTGGAAAAAGCGTAATGATAGAGTGTTCGACCACTCTTCTTCTTCGGTTGCTTGCTTCCATTACTGAAGGAAGAAGAACTTCATTGTCTGCGTAAGTGGGGAGTGTCTTCCTCTCTTTCCACTGATTGTTAAGAAGTGTTGCTGCTGCTTCCCGTCCCGCCATTTGAATAAAACGGGGGTGACGGTCAGTTCACCGGGAGGATCGCCATCCAAATTCGAAGATCTATCTCCGACCCTAATCAGACTAAATCGATGGGTCTCAGCTCTTGTCTTCGACGATGAACCTAGAAATAGAGAGCCCCTTGCCTCGCCTTAAAATCTATGATAGATAGACAAAAGATATATTTGGTAAGCCTTCCTGTTACGCAATACCTACAAGTCTCGTCATTATACATACCTGGAGAGAGAGGCGCCCCTCTCTTATCATGCCAGATGAGATAGAAAAGCTGGGCTGACTTCTCCTTTCTGTACTAAAACGCGAAAATCTATTTTTAGCATAACAACCGGTACATCATAGGTGGGCCCCACCCAGTTTGCACGTCACCCTACACATTTTCATCTGAAACGGTCGATCATCAATACGACCTGTTCACATGATTGCGTAGCTTACCATATTTACTCTATACATCGTTCTCAGAGACCGCCGATTCTTACTCGATCGGATCTCAATGGGAGATAGTGTCCTAAGCACACACTCGAATACAATACGAGACGATGGATTCTCACTTCTGGATAGCTAAGGCTAGCGGTAGCAAAGTTGACCGTACTGAAGGAAGAGGAATAGAACTGCCTTCGGTCCCCCAAACTCTTAGCAGCTCTTTAGAAAAGGGCACCCCTATTCCAATACTGATCGTGAAAAACATATGCGCGCTACTAGCGCGGCTCGTTGTAACATGCTATGGTTCTGCCTAAGAACCCGTCGTAGCGTAGAAAATAGTCCATTCCTCTTTTTTTTTCTTTATCCACTGAACTCATTCATAGGCCTGTGCTATCTCTTTTATTGACTTATCTTCCGATCGCTTTATGAAAAGTCAGAGAGGATCTTAGGCTACCGGGGACCGGCTTGTATATTCTAGAGTAAAGCACTACTGGGCGGAGCTTTCTCGATCAACTAACTGACTTAGAAAGAACAGATCTATGAAATCAATCTATCGATTTTCAGAAGTATATAAATAGAAAGAAAACGAATAATAAGAAGAAAGAAGGATTCAATTCTATTTCAGTGTTTAGGCCGGTTTCAGGTGAGAAAGACTTTCCGTTCCGAACGGCGAGTCAAGGTACTGACACAGTAGGGCAGCAGAGGGTAGGAGATGAGAACGTGAGGGACACATGCATTGGTCAACAGTTTGAAACCGAGATCAACTCCGAAGATCCTGTGGAGTCAGTTATGGAAGGGATGAGGAATATCGGGATAAGCGGTGTGAACGGAGAAAGTAGGGGAAGGAAGACTCCAAGTCAGTTTATTCAAGCACTGGGAATCAATCGCTCTGAGGTCTACTCTTCTGGTAGTACGTGCTTGCCCTGTCCGCTCATCTGATCGAGAATCTCGAATATGTTTAGCCTTGCTATTATCTGCTGGTCATCCCTTTCATTCAATATGATGGTGAGGAAATCTAAATAAGTATAGCACATCTATCCACGAATCCCCCTGTCTTGCTATTGGCCCTAAGCTTTCAAGTAGCAGTACCATTCTATGGTCTCTTTGCTTGACTTCCTTCCTTTCTGGAGTTAACGACTTCTTGTCTATGTCCGAATTTTTAGCCTATATAGCTTCCTTACAGCCTATAATATGGGGGGGTGGATCAATAATAGGCCTTTCGCATAGAAACTACATATGAGGAAGATGCGGATATACAGATACGGAAGAGGAGCTCTACCCTGCGGGTTTGGCGTTCATCCCGTAGTTGGAGCGAATCACCTTCGTTAGCTTAGTTCTAAGTTCTAAAATTGGTCTGAGGGTGCGCCACATGGGAGGCCCTACCGCTTGCTTGGTCGGTCCACAAAGAATTATGTAAATGTATCTTTTGTCACGGAGCCAGCGAAGGACATGAACATCCCAAAAAACGTACTTTTTGCGTAGAAACGCAATCCGCAATCAATGAAACTCACTATACTAATTAAGTAAGACCAAGACCTTACATATGGAATACATAATATGGCAAAGCAAACATGGAAAGCACAATCAGTATCAGTACGAGTGGGGGGCCGGAAAGACGAAGAAGAGCTCTTGGAATCCAGCTGTTGACCAGCTGGCTTTTCCGTCGTGCATCCATCTGTATTGGTCTCTAGCAATTTGTGCTCCCGTTCGCATTCATCTCGATCCTACCTTGGCCCTCTTCAATCGGGTGATTACGGCCTTAAGGATCTATAAATGTGGCTTTTGAGCCTAGGATTTCTATATTGACTTTCATTCACTCCCCACTTGAAAGTCATTGTATTGTTAGGTAAAGCATCTCTAGCAGACGCAATCAGTGAATCTTCTTAGTTGCTCGGAGAAAGGTAGCGAAGTACGAGCTTCAATAAGGTAAGCATTTCTTTGAACAGCAGAAAAGAAAAGACGGATCTGAGAACATAGCCATAGTATAGTTATGGTTTCAGGACTTGCCTTATTCAAAAGTACCAGGAAGGAGAAGAATCAGCATTACCTCTGTGAAAGGAATAAGCCCAGCTATTAGCTATTTAAGCTCTGGGGGTAAGGACTACTTCTTTTCACTCTTTCGAGATGCGTGAATACATTTCTTTCGAGATAGCCAGTCCAGGTACGGGGCAAGAGCTAACCGTAGCAGTCTAAGGCCGAGATGAATCGATTGAAGAAGAAATGAACTTCTATAGATAGGGAATCCGCCTTTCTTTTCGCCTCAACGCGGGCAACATTCTAAGAGTCGCTAGCTCTTCTTTATGTTTTCACGAATCCTGTGAACGAATCCTAGTTAGTTAGCTTGGCACTAGGAGTTGTCTAATCAAAAGGCGTAAACGCAGCAGTTAGAATTTCATCCGCATCTGGCTTGACGACTGCTTTCCTGGGTGGATTGCTTTTCAATGCCTAGTTTCGTAGCCAAGCAAGGGGAATCACCTTCTAACCTGACCTTCGACCTTGAAGGTGGCAATCTAGCTTCCGTTGAAAAAGCAAGATGCGGAGTCAGGACTGAGCACTTCTTTGAATTGAGAAGAGGTGCCCACCCTTAATTAGGCCAATTCAGAGATCAGACTTCAAGGCATAGGGCCGTGAGGTGCTTTTAGCGCAGCCGGGATTTCTTAAGGTAGTTGTTCAGCCGAGGGAAAGAATCATTCAATGCTAGGGACCAGGGAGAAAGAGGAAGCTGTTCCCTCGTGCCCTTCGTTGATTACCTTGGCTTCTGTATCATGATACAGAGAAGACAGAAGCTTTTCTATTATATGCGCCTTTGAGTCATCCGAAAGCGTACTGGTTCCGCCGACGGGGCTTAGTAAAAACCCGACCTTTACCAAACATTGGTAAATAAGATAAGACCAATACCCCTTTTGGGCCGGTTGGCCTAGAATCTTTCTTTATTCTATGTTTACCTTGGCTATTCACGAACGCTTGTAGGAGCCCTCAATCATACAGAAGCAATTTCTAAAGCTTAGTCTACACCCCTTGTAATTCTTATACTCCGGGAGCCGCTCATGCCAATCTTTCTTGTTTTTGTCCATAGGATTTTGCACAGAGTTTTGTTGAACGCTTCTTTTTCGGCGGCGTAGTATCTTGAAGAAAGGTTTGGCTTGATATTGTATTTGGCATACAACCGGTAGAGGGGGCTACTTATATATTCTATAAGGGTTGCTATGATGCTGTGGAATTCCAAACCGTTAAATGATGTGGGTTCGTATGAACTAGGACACCGTTGTCTTTTTTGAAATCCTTTAAATAGCCTTGGCCGAAATAGTCGGTAGCGGCCCAATAAAGACTGATGCCCCGCTGACGACGGTGGCGGGAAGGCTACCCAATGATCTCCATCCCTGGTGTGGCCGTACCAACTTCCTTTTCTTCTGTCTGACCAGAAGAGCTTTCTTTCGAGACCTCCCATTCTTATTCATCATACGACACGAGAAAGAAAAAACGAATAGATCAAGTATAGTGAAAAGCATAATCTAACTTAGATGGGAATCCGAAGACAAATAGAACGCGGATTGGGCTAAGAGAAGGGGATTAGTCTTTCTGCCATCAATTACAGGCAAAGCACTTTGTGAGCATATATATCCCCCTCGGGCAAGGGGCGGATACCTAGTCTTGTCAGAGAATCAAGTAAGCACACACTTGGTTAGAGAACGGCTCCTAAGGAAGGCTGCCATCCGATGGGTACACTCTCGACAGGTGTGTCTGGTCTAGTGACTTACAATGCTGCTTGGACAACATCAATGCATTTAGTACAGTAAGCTAGGAAGCACCAAGTCATACTGGGAATGCTGTTCCACACATTGCTCCCACATCCAATTCTTCCTTCATTTCCAGGCCCAGGGCCAGAGAGGACATGCAAGAGAGATGTGAGAAAGACGAATGACTACCCTTGTAGAGAGATGATAGAAAAGCATACAAATCAATAAGAAGATGAAATGCCATTGCCTATGGTCAGCTCTGATTCCTCTTGTTGAATCTTTCTTGTTTGAACTACCTTCCTTCCTGAGTGAAATTCTAGCTAACATAAAGTGTTCGGTGCAACTGAGCTAGTAAGTAAAAAGAAGAGTAGGTCAGAAGCTATTAAGTCTTTACTTCTGTGGTCCTCGGTAACTGGTGCAGCTATTGGTTTGGAGAAAGATACATTTGCCTTGTTTTCTTAGTTAGGGGTTACGTCTTCATGTAGCTTTTAGAGTCCTTTATCTCACCTTATTGGTATTGGTGTGCAGCTGAGGTAAGAAAGAGATCTTAGGCATATGAGAATAGGTGCTTTACTAGTCTTACTACCTGTCTATCTCTCTATTGGGATACTCTAAGTTCTTTCCTCGTTTGGTGGAGTTGACAGCTCCTTGGTTCTGTAGTTTTGTTTTGGTACAGTGATACGAAGAACTTTTGTAAGAATATATATTCTTTGTCTTCCCAAGCCAATTCCTAATCCTGGCTAACTAAGCATTCGTTCGGAGTTGACAAGACCGGCTCCAATACATCTTGGGCTGGGCTCCTAACCTTTAGCCGGTATGAACTAAAGCCTAAAAATAAAAAGAAAAAGTATCATCCCGTGCTTTCGGGCTTAGTCCTTCCAATCGGATTCTTGGCAGATCGTCTGCTATTTCAGATTCCAATTCAAAGTCTTGTTTTTCTTTCTTGATTTCAGTTTCATAATATATCGTATCTAAATAAGAAGTAGCTCGCCCTTATTCAAGGAGAGGAACGAAGTACTCGAGCAAAG